AAGGATTGAAAAAGAAGGGATATAATAAAATTAACGATTGATTTCAATGATCTTATTCAAAACGCCTCGTTATTTTTAACCAATTATGTGCTTCAATATAATTCCCTGGAGTAAGCGCTATAGCTTGTTTCCAATACTCAGCAGCTTGATTGAACCAAGCCTGTCCAATTTCCGAATCGCCTTGTAGAATGGCCTGTTCTCCCCGGTCGGAATAGGTTAGTCAATTCCCTCCCTTAGAACCGTACTTGAGAGTTTCCCACCTCATACGGCTCGGCAATCTATTCTTTGCATCCCATTTTCTTTTAATCTATCCTATCTATTTTATCTTGGGTTAACCGGGAAATGTTTATTACATAAGTTTCCAATTCTAATTTGGATCAATGATTAGTTTTCTCTTTTCTCCCACCTTCAGAAAAATGAAGCATAGACATCCTCCCCGATATCGTTAGAATTTCCCGAAAGGTAACTATCTCGGTTTCATATTTCATATATGGTATATGAAATATATATTTCTATAGAATCTTTGAAAAAGACCTTCCTCCGTTAAGAAAAAGGAACTTACTATCTTTGGGATCTGATGCTACACCGCTGCTCAATACTTTAGTAGATCAACTCTATTACATAAGTTGATTTCTAACTTTTTATCATGACATAAGTAAGCAGTTCTGGGCTGTATTGACCAAAGAATAGCTTACTAATAGATCTTTACGGTGCTTTCTCTATCAATTCTACTTTTTATCCATAGAGTATAGTATATAGGCCATACCTATTTCTTCCGATTGTTTTGGTTCTCGCGAAGTCTCTTTCCTTGCTACAGCTTATAAAAATCGCGATTTTGTACGATGCATATGTAGAAAGCCTATTTTTTTCTAGTATTTACTAGACAATTTGCTCTTTTTTCTTGCTTTCTATAGTGAAGATAGTCGCACGTAATGACAGATCACGGCCATATTATTAAAAGCTTGTGGTAAAAAAGGATTTCGTTCTAGTGCCCGAAAATAATATTCCAAAGCTTTTGTATGCTCTCCGTTGCTTGTATGTATAAGGCCTATATTATAGAGTATATAACTTCGATCATAAGGATCAATTTCTGGTCGCATAGCTTCATAATAATTCTGTAAAGCTTCTGCATAATTTCCTTCGGATTGAGCCGACATCCGTTACGGTCGTTCATTCTAATAAAAGAATCTCCGTTCCAGAACCGTACGTGAGATTTTCATCTCATACGGCTCCTCCCTTCTGTACATAGTACTAAAGGAAATAATAAAAATTTCCTTATTCTCATTATGAACTGACAGGAGCTGGTATTTTTACAAGAAATTTCTAGCCAGCCTTCCCACAAGAGATTTTGTCTTAACACCGATCACATTAGTGCTAGATAGAAAAGGTCACTCCAAAAATTTCTTTGTACTCAACGCTTACGATTTCCAGGAATTAGTCACTTCAACGGTCTTTGATGGTTATACGGGTACCAAAAGTACGAATGAGATGGATCTTCGTTTTCCCAACCATTATTTTGAGTCCCAATACCAATAAGGAAAAGGATTCTTTATAACAAAATTTTTGTGTTGTTGATTCCTAAGTGTAGTGCTTTTTACCCGATGCCACCTATTGGTACTAATGAAGTAGGATTGACTCCCAATACAGAACTTATAGATGGTAACCTTTTGCTCAATACTAAAAGAGATAATTGAAGCATCTAAGGCTGCATCAATCGAGGATACACGACAGAAGGAATTGCTCTATCTCTAAACTTCACCTTCACCAAGCGTAGGTTTTTTCACTAATTTGTTTTTTAGATTCCTAACTATGTCCTTTTTCTCATAAAACTGAGAGTAAAAAAAAAAAAACAAAATCAAGAAAAAAAATCAAATCGCACCATCTCTGTAATAGGTAAATGCCCGTTTTTCTCCTGAAGTTGTCGGAATTATTCGTAATAAAATATTGGCTACAATTGAAGAGGTCTTATCAATAAAATTTCCATTTATTTGAGATCTAGGCATAATTAGTAATATATTCTCTAATTCTTCTCATCCCCCTTCGGGGAAAACAATTTCATAATTGTACAGTAAAAAATAACATAAAAAAAGACTAATTGGAAAAAGAAAGAGGAAATAAAATAGTGGAATCAGATTTGATTTCATTTCCATTTTTGAAATGGAACCGTCGGGTAGCCATACCTGTACTATAATAATGACTCGCTATGCATTCGGGTTTTGGTCAAGAATAATATTTGGTAGGAGAGATGGCCGAGTGGTTCAAGGCGTAGCATTGGAACTGCTATGTAAACTTTTGTTTACCGAGGGTTCGAATCCCTCTCTCTCCGTTTCTTCTCATTCATCAACGTCACCAACTACAATGTATCAAATCAAATAAGAATTGATATCATCATTCTAACTAACAGTAAGACCCTTAATTTCATAAAGATTCTCTATCCCTAATTACATTTCTGTGATACGTGAATGAGACAGGACACAAGATCCTCTATTTACTTCAGCGAAAGGAGTAAAAATTGTATGAACCTCGCTTTTTATTTTCGTGAGAATCAAGTCTGACGTGAATAATATTCTACGACCAACAACTCATTTATTTTCAAACCAATAAATTTACTATCTATTATTTGATTTACGAATCCTTTATATTGTAAAGAGTCTATAGTCAAATGGTTTGGCAATTCCCCGCGGGGGGATGAAACAAGATAATTTTGAATCAGAACTTTGGATCTTTCTTTATCCTTCGCAGTAATAATATCTCGGGGTTTGCAACGATAACTCGGTATATCCACTATACGGCCATTCACTAAAATGTGTCTATGGTTAACTAATTGTCTGGCTCCAGGAATGGTCGAAGCCATACCTAATCGAAAAAGTATGTTATCCAAACGCATCTCGAGTAGTTGTAGTAAAACCTGGCCTGTTGACCCTTTGGCTTTTCCAGCAATGTGCACATATTTCAGTAATTGTCGCTCTGTCAGACCATAATGAAAACGCAATTTCTGTTTCTCTTCTAAATGAATACGATATTGCGATCTTTTTCCAGAGCGCAATTGGGTTTGAAGATCACTTCTGGATCTGGGTCTTTTACTAGTGAGTCCCGGTAAAGCCCCAAGCCGGCGTATTTTTTTAAAACGAGGTCCTCGGTAACGAGACATATAAAGGCTCCTTTTTTATTCACTTTCATTTGACAAAAAAATAGAAATTCAGACTGAACTAAAGGATCGGCAAAACACAACTAAATATACTTTAATCTACTTAAGTACTACAAAACAGAATAAAATATAGGAAATTCCGGTAAAGACTACGTTTTACAATTTATTCTGTAGAGATCTCATTGTTGTAATCAACTTTTTTTATTCATAGCTATAACTGCAAGTTACCCTGACATAATAGATTGGCGACCTTACATTTAGAGAAAGCAAAAGAGCCGGCTATCGGAATCGAACCGATGACCATCGCATTACAAATGCGATGCTCTAACCTCTGAGCTAAGCGGGCGGATATTAGAGCTATACTGTATAGGAATACAGTAAACTTCGGATCTGAGTTATTACTAGTGATTCTATTTCTAAAAAAGAAAAGAAAACTATTTAGATCTATATAAATTCTATAAATCTTTTTTTTTTTTCCTATTTTTTCATATATATGAAAAAAAAAGATTAAATTCAAAGACAAATATTAGATCTAAAATTTTCAAATAACTTACAATTGAAATATTTATTTATTACTATTAGAAAAACCTATACTTTAAACTTGAAATCTCAATTTTACGTAACGAAACTATCTATATCCTAATAGATAAATAGTGAAAAGATAATGATATTCTATTTATTTCTATTTGAATAATAGAAAATCTATGATAAAAATTTGGATTCTATCATTAGAAAAAAGAGGGCAAAAAAAAAAGAATGAATATTGACCGTTCCACTATTTTAAATAGTACTTTCTAAAGGAATGATTAGGAAAGAGATAGATATATGCGGGATCTATCTATCCATATTGAATTGTGGATACATCAATGATAGAATCATTCGGATTGAAACAAATAGGGTTAAGAGATGAAATGATAGAATAGAGAGATAGGAGGGTGCGGGCAAAAAAATAAAATAGCAGCATACACCTTTTCAATAATTCATAAAAGAGGTGGATGGAATTACAACTGAATCCTTGTCTCAGAGCAAAGGGGATATGGCGAAATTGGTAGACGCTACGGACTTGATTGGATTGAGCCTTAGTATGGAAACCTGCTAAGTGGTAACTTCCAAATTCAGAGAAACCCTGGAACTAAAAATGGGCAATCCTGAGCCAAATCTTTGTTTTTGAGAAAAAATAAAAAATGGGAATATAAAGGGATAGGTGCAGAGACTCAATGGAAGCTGTTCTAACGAATGAAATTGACTACGTTAAATTAGTAGCGAAAATCCTTCTATCAAAAGAAAAGATCAAAATAACAGAAAGGATAACCTTATATACCTAATACGTACGTATACATAGAAAAATGGAAGAGTTCTTGTGAATCAATTCTAATTGAAGTTGAAAAAGAATCAAATTCAAATATTCAGTGATAAAATGATTCATTCCAGAGTTTTCTAGATTTTTGAAGATGAATCGTACGAGAATAAAGAGAGAGTCCCATTTTACATGTCAATACCGACAACAAGGGAATTTAGAGTAAGAAGAAAATCCGTCGAATTTGAAAATCGTGAGGGTTCAAGTCCCTCTATCCCCAAGAAAAAGCCCATTGGAATTCCTCACTCTTTCTTTACCCTCGTATCCTCCAAACCTCCACAAATGAACATAGAGAATCCCCGTTATTGAATCATTTCCAATTTTATTTGGATAGATACGATCACAGTCCATAGAATTATCCTTACATTGACAAAGAAAGTCAAAATTCAAGGGGCTAGGTCCAATTTGTTAAGACTTTCTTTTTTAGTTCTTTTCATTGACATAGATACAAGTACTCTGCTAGGATGATGCAGGGAAATGGTCGGGGTAGCTCAGTTGGTAGAGCAGAGGACTGAAAATCCTCGTGTCACCAGTTCAAATCTGGTTCCTGACACGTGAATAATGTATTAGATATTCCTCTCTGTTCATACTTTCAAAAGTATGTGAAATTTCCATAGCTAAAAAGATTCAATCAAACAGTGGAAGGATATAAATAGAAAGGATGTATTTCAGACACAGTAGAAAGAAACTCCGATTCTTTTCTTTTTTCATTATGAGCCAATCGGATAAATGAACCTGCATCTTCTTCGTCTCTCCCACATTTTTATTTATATGAATATTTCATTCTTTTTCTTTTTATGGACAAGGGAACTCTGCTTTATTCACTAATTCGTAAGAAGATACTCTGACCTTTTGGATTTGAAATTTTTTTCAACTCCAAAAGGTATCTCTGATCCAACGCTTCTTTTCGCCATGCATAAACTGAAGGATAAGGACGAAGTTGAAAGCTTTTTTGGCCCTTCCCTAATCGGGGCTAAAATTCCATAAATGACAAGATAGGAATAACGCTTGGTATTATTAGGAATGCCTGGAAAATCTCATATTCGTGAAGCAAAAACATAAAAGTACTCCTATGAATGCGAAATAGGCTGAATTCTTCAAAAAAAAAATGGATTTTGATCAAATAAAACCGCTATACTGAGTTTATACTTATTCTAAATCTTAGAAATAGGATGAAAATATCATATGTAATTCATTCATGAAAGTGGATGAAGAGAGCGCGTTGGGTTGAAATGAACTAGTGTGTTTCTTTTATTGTTCCAACTATCTATACAAAACAAAAAGGGAATGTATTAGGGCTATACGGACTCGAACCGTAGACTTTCTCGGTAAAACAGATCAAACTTATCTTTATCGAAATGATTTGAACTGTTTCAAAGACCCAACATGCATTTTGTTGCATTGGGCTCTTTCATAAACTGATGTAAAGATCAGTTAGTCCACCATATTTTTTCTTTACAGGAAGATCAAAAGATAATGAGATGGTTCCTTGTGCTCTGATTCATTACTTGTATCCTGATATAGGAGCAATACCAAAGTGTTTCAAAGAAGTGTGACCTTGATTTAGGTCTGCCTTCGGCCTAGATAAACCTGAGTTAAATGGAGTCTCTATTGTTCCGCTGCAAGAGTCAAATATGAGACTTCATACACCTAAAAGCTCATAGGACAAAAAGAGGTTTTTTGAGATCCTTAGATTCATTATGCCCGGCATTGAATGGACTGAGCATTTACCTTACAATGGCAGGTTTTCTTTTATTTGGCACCATAATTCGCACCTGAATCAGATCAAACCAAATATTTGTCAGGCTATTTTTCTCTTGTTCTCTCGAATCTACGGAGTCAGACATCTACTTCTAAAAAAAAAATTAGGGTTATTGCATAATCGGCTCCCTTGAAAAGCATTGGCGCACGTGTAAACGAGGTGCTCTACCTAACTGAGCTATAGCCCTTGTCATAACTATTTTAACATATAGACAATTTCTTGTCAAGAAGGGTATCCCAGAATCCCGCATGATAACTCTCTGATCCGTTTACGTTTCCTGGTAAAAGATTTCTATTGCTTAGAAAACATATTTTACCTATAATCCATCGAAGTGATGCAGACCTTTTTTGTGGTGATAAATGACCTACTTAACCCAGCGGTTAGAGTATTGCTTTCATACGGCAGGAGTCATTGGTTCAAATCCAATAGTAGGTAGAACTTATTAGATACCATGGAATCCGGTATCTAATAAGTTTCTCTACCCATCCTCTTTTTTTCGTTATTGTGTTAATTTTGTGGAAGAATAATGTAGTGTGTAGGATATAATAAAGAACTTGATTGAATGTATTGATGACTACTAATAGGAAATGAAATTGACAGCCTCTACTCGCGTCTTAGCTCGTCTGAGAGCTAGATTTGCCTCAATTGCTTGTCTCTTACCCTCAGCTCTACTCAAGTTAGCTTCAGCTATTTCAAGAGTTTGTTGAGCCTCTTGTGGATCAATGTCAGTACTAATTTCCGCATTATTTCCTAAAATGGTGATCTCATTATTACTTATTCTAGCGAAACCACCCATAAGAGCCACCGTTACCCATTGGTCGTTTAGTCGTATTCTCAAAAGACCTATATCTACAGCCGCGGCAATGGGGGCATGGTTTGGTAATACGCCAATCTGTCCACTATTAGTAGATAAAATAATCTCTTTCACTTCGGAATCCCAAATCATTCGATTAGGAGTTAGTACACAAAGATTTAAGGTCATTTCTTCAATTTGCTCTCCTCTTCTAAGGTCATAGCTTTCGCGGTAGCTTCATCGATGTTACCCACCAAATAAAATGCCTGCTCGGGAAGACCGTCTAATTCTCCGGAAAGGATGAATTGAAACCCCCGAATTGTTTCTGCGAGACCAACATATTTCCCTGGAGAACCAGTAAAGACTTCTGCAACAAAGAAGGGTTGTGATAAGAAACGCTCAATCTTTCGCGCTCTTGCTACAGTTAAACGATCTTCTTCGGATAATTCGTCCAACCCAAGGATAGCTATAATGTCCTGAAGTTCTTTGTAACGTTGTGAAGTTTGCTTAACCCTTTGTGCAGTTTCATAATGTTCCTCGCCAACGATTCGAGGTTGTAACATAGTTGACGTTGAATCCAAAGGATCTACTGCTGGATAAATACCCTTGGCAGCTAATCCTCTTGATAATACGGTAGTAGCATCTAAATGTGCAAATGTCGTGGCAGGAGCAGGGTCGGTTAAATCATCCGCAGGTACATAAACTGCTTGGATCGATGTTATAGATCCTTCTTTGGTAGAAGTAATTCTTTCTTGCAAAGAACCCATTTCCGTACTAAGGGTGGGTTGATAACCCACTGCAGAAGGCATTCTGCCTAATAAGGCAGAGACTTCGGACCCTGCTTGAACAAAACGAAATATATTGTCGATAAATAGAAGTACGTCTTGCTCATTAACATCCCGAAAATATTCCGCCATGGTTAGGGCAGTCAAGCCAACTCTCATACGAGCTCCTGGCGGTTCATTCATTTGACCATAGACTAGAGCCACTTTGGATTCTGCAAGATTTTTTTCATTAATCACCCCGGATTCTTTCATTTCCATGTATAGATCATTTCCTTCACGAGTACGTTCACCTACTCCGCCAAATACGGATACGCCTCCATGAGCTTTGGCAATGTTGTTGATCAATTCCATGATGAGTACTGTTTTACCCACTCCAGCTCCTCCAAATAGCCCAATTTTGCCCCCACGGCGATAGGGGGCTAAAAGATCCACCACTTTAATCCCTGTTTCAAAGATTGATAATTTTGTATCTAACTGTATGAAGGCGGGTGCGGATCTATGAATGGGAGATGTTGTGCCAATATCGACAGGACCTAAATTATCAACAGGCTCTCCAAGAACGTTGAAAATTCGTCCGAGAGTCGCTCCGCCGACCGGAACACTTAGAGGAGCTCCTGTGTCAATCACTTTCATTCCTCTCCTCAGACCATCTGTAGCACTCATAGCTACAGCTCTCACTCGATTATTTCCTAATAATTGTTGTACCTCACAAGTTACATTAATTTGCTGACCAACAGTATCTCGACTCTTAATTACCAAAGCATTATAAATATTAGGCATCTTGCCCGGTGGAAAAATTACATCCAGTACTGGACCAATTATTTGAGCGATACGCCCTAGGTTTTGTTCTTCAAGTGTAGAAACCACAGGATCAGAAGTAGTGGGATTGCTTCTCATAATAATAAATATGTCGAAATTTTTTTTTGGAAAAGCACTGAATGAAAAATCAATATTCAATAGCAAGTTGATCGGTTAATTCCATAAGAAATAAAAGGGAGTTAGCATTGGATTGAGTTGGTATCACCCAATCAAATAGAATTTGATCCTTTACTCAGTGAATCAGTCAATTTAGAATTCTTTCTATTATTTTTTTTTCTTTGTTTTGATTTGTGTTGTGCACCTATTCTTTTTTAGATACCATATCTATTCCCTTTTCTAGATGAATTATGCTTCTTTTCACATCTAGGATTTACATATACAACATCTATTACTGTCAAGAGGAAAGGGTTCCTGTATTATTTATTTTTCTTTCTATTTCAGGAATATGAAAAAGAGATTGAAGAAAGTGATCAATTCCATTATCAATCTCAATTTTTAAAACGAAGATTGGGTTGCGCCATCTATATCAAAGAGTATAAAATACTGATGTATTTGGTGAATAAAATTCATGGTCCAATAACGAAACCTTTGACAATTTTTATTATTCATTAGTTGATAATATGAGTTTCGTTGAATATTTATTGAATTGGAAAGGTTTTTGTCAAAGGTTTCATTCACGCCTAATTCATATCGAGTAGACCTTGTCGTTGTGAGAATTCTTAATTCATGAGTTGTAAGGAGGGACTTATGTCACCACAAACAGAGACTAAAGCAAGCGTTGGATTTAAAGCTGGTGTTAAAGATTACAAATTGACTTATTATACTCCTGACTACGAAACCAAAGATACCGATATCTTGGCAGCATTCCGAGTAACTCCTCAACCGGGAGTTCCGCCTGAAGAAGCGGGCGCTGCGGTAGCAGCTGAATCTTCTACTGGTACATGGACAACTGTGTGGACTGATGGACTTACCAGTCTTGATCGTTACAAAGGGCGATGCTACCACATTGAGGCTGTTGTTGGGGAGGAAAATCAATATATTGCTTATGTAGCTTATCCTTTAGACCTTTTTGAAGAGGGTTCTGTTACTAACATGTTTACTTCCATTGTGGGTAATGTTTTTGGTTTCAAAGCCCTGCGAGCTCTACGTCTGGAAGATCTGCGAATTCCCCCTTCTTATTCCAAAACTTTCCAAGGTCCGCCTCATGGCATCCAAGTTGAAAGAGATAAATTAAACAAGTATGGTCGTCCCCTATTGGGATGTACTATTAAACCAAAATTGGGATTATCCGCAAAAAATTATGGTAGAGCGGTTTATGAATGTCTACGGGGTGGACTTGATTTTACTAAGGATGATGAAAACGTGAACTCACAACCATTTATGCGTTGGAGAGATCGTTTCTTATTTTGTGCCGAATCTCTTTATAAGGCGCAAGCCGAAACGGGTGAAATCAAAGGACATTACTTGAATGCAACTGCGGGTACATGTGAAGAAATGATAAAAAGAGCGGTATTTGCCAGAGAATTGGGAGTTCCTATCGTAATGCACGACTACTTAACCGGGGGATTCACTGCAAATACTAGCTTGGCTCATTATTGCCGCGACAACGGTCTACTTCTTCACATCCATCGCGCAATGCATGCAGTTATTGATAGACAGAAAAATCATGGTATGCATTTTCGTGTACTAGCTAAAGCATTACGTATGTCTGGTGGAGATCATATTCACGCTGGTACAGTAGTGGGTAAACTGGAGGGGGAACGTGAGATGACTTTGGGTTTTGTTGATTTATTACGTGATGATTTTATTAAAAAAGATAGAAGTCGTGGTATTTTTTTCACTCAAGACTGGGTCTCTATGCCAGGTGTTCTTCCCGTGGCTTCAGGGGGTATTCATGTTTGGCATATGCCTGCCCTAACCGAAATCTTTGGAGATGATTCCGTACTACAGTTCGGTGGAGGAACTTTAGGACACCCTTGGGGAAATGCGCCCGGTGCAGTAGCTAATCGGGTGGCTTTAGAAGCATGTGTACAAGCTCGTAATGAGGGACGAGATCTTGCTCGTGAAGGTAATGATATTATTCGTGAAGCTAGCAAATGGAGCCCTGAGCTAGCCGCTGCTTGTGAAGTATGGAAAGAGATCAAATTTGATTTTGACCCAGTGGATAAGCTAGATAAATAGACAAAATAAGCGCGTATAATTAAGCAATTCCTGTTTGTTCTCCTAATTTATTGCAATGAAACTTGGCCCAATCTTTTTAGGAAAAGATTGGGTCGAATAAAGAATGAACATCCTATACTATGAGGGTCTTTGTGTATTTGCATATATCTTTTATATGTACAGACCTTACCATATACAAGATACGAGTATATGCAAAATATAAAGATAAGATTGAAGACTTCACTACTTATATTCTTTTTATATTCTTTATTGTTGGAATCATAGGCTTAATCCTGGATCCTTGGGATTGGATTGGTGAATCATTTTAGATTCTTGAGTTAAGGATCCCTTCTACCCCCCCATCTTTAAAATTGTCTTTTTCGTTCTATAAACTCATTTTCTTATTTGAATATATGACACGAGATTCTACGAGAATCTTTTGACGAGAATTCCTAGTTTTCAATGAGAAACCCCTGTCTTTGTATTTCATTTTTGAGGAAATGATTCATCGGATTCCCCAAAAAGATAATTCTTTCTTTTTAAGACTCGCTCGTTTTTCATGAAAAATCTTCAGTATTGGATCATATGCTTCTTTTGAATTATGATGAAAAATCAAAAGAAAAAAAAATAGTAAAATGATTTTTCTTCATCAAATGACTATTCATCTATTAGTATTAGGTTTTTCTTAATTTCTCAAATAGGGGGCAGAAAGGCTCTATGGAAAAATGTTGGTTCAATTTGATGTTGTCTAACAAGAAGTTAGAACATAGGTGTGGACTAAGTCAATCAATGGATAGTCTTGATGCTCTTGGACATACCGGTGGAAGTGAAGAACCTCTTCTCAATGATGCGGAGAAAAATATTCCTAGTTGGGACAGTTATAATATGAATTATCTCAATTATTTATTTGATAACAGGAATATTTTGAGTTTGATCTCTGATCATACTTTTTTCGTTAGAAATAGTAATTATGAAAGCTATTCTGTATATTTTGATATTGAAAATCAAATTTTTGATATTGATAATGCCAGTTCTTCTTTGAGTGAACTAGATATTTTCTTTTCTTGTTCTTTGAATAGTGGGTCTAATAGTAGCAATTACTACTCTTATTCTTCTCTGTATGATACTCAATCTAATTCAAATAATCACATTAATAGTTGCATTGATACTTATCTTCGTTTTGAAATCAGTCTTAATAGTGACATTTACAGTGGTATCAACAATTACATTGATAGTATCATTTATACGGAGAGTATAAGTAGTATTCAAAGTGTAAATTCTAGTATCAAAATTAGTAAGAGTTCTTTAAGTAGCAGAGAAAAATCAAATAATTTTGATATAAATACAAAATACAGACAGTTATGGGTTCAATGTGAGAATTGTTATGGATTAAATTATAAAAAATTTTTTAGGTCAAAAATGCATATTTGTGAACACTGCGGATATCATTTGAACATGAGTAGTTCAGATAGAATTGCACTTTTTATTGATCCTGGCACTTGGGAGTCTATGGATGAAGATATGGTCTCTATGGACCCCATTGAATTTCATTCAGAGGAGGAACCTTATAGAGATCGTATCCATTTTTATCAAAAAAACACGGGTTTAACTGAAGCCGTTCAAACGGGCGTAGGTCAACTAAATAGTATTCCCATAGCAATTGGAGTTATGGATTTTCAGTTTATGGGAGGTAGCATGGGATCCGTAGTAGGTGAGAAAATCGCCCGTTTGATCGAGTATGCTGCTAATAGATCTCTGCCTGTCATTATTGTGTGTGCTTCTGGAGGAGCACGCATGCAAGAAGGGAGTTTGAGCTTGATGCAAATGGCTAAAATATCTTCTGCTTCATATGGTTATCAATCAAATAAAAAGTTATTCTATGTATCAATCCTGACATCTCCTACAACTGGTGGAGTTACAGCAAGTTTTGGTATGTTGGGAGATATCATTATTGCTGAACCTAATGCTTACATTGCGTTTGCGGGGAAAAGGGTAATTGAACAAACATTGAAAAAGACAATACCCGACGGTTCACAAGCGGCTGAGTATTCATTCAATAAGGGCTTATTCGACCCAATCGTACCACGTAATCCTTTAAAAAGTGTTCTGAATGAGTTATTTCAGCTACATGGTTTCCTTCCCTTGAATCCAGATTCAAAAAAGGAAGTATAGCACTAGGTTCAGTTCTTTTTATTTGTAATGAATAAGCATTTAGTTCATTGTAATCAAAAAAATAAAACGAAGAAGATGGTGTTTCTTTGGAAACATCAATTAGAAGTGTAGTAAGAGTCAGAAGTTTTGGATAATTACTTTTTGCCCCGGATCCCCTTTTCTTCTACCTCTATTGACAATAGAAAAAATGGGTTTTTCTCCTTCCGAGAAATCCGAGAAATAAAAAGACTTTTCTCCGTCCTTTTGACATATTAAGATATAGAACAACGAAAAATAGGTAAAAATATTAACTAAAAAGAGAGAAAGAATATAAGGATGGGAGAAGAAGAATCAAATTTTTGAAAGTGGATTCTCATACATATTTGTGTAGAAAGAAGAATAGGTATATTCTACATTATTTGCACTTTGAATACTTCCTATTTTATCTAATAGATAGACTTATCATAAGATATATTTATAATTAGAATAGGTACAAATATGAAATCAAGGCACCCATTCTATGATAAATTTGAACTTTCCCTCTATTTTCGTTCCTTTAGTGGGCCTAGTCTTTCCGGCAATTGCAATGGCTTCTTTATCTCTTTATGTCCAAAGAAATAAGATTATCTAAATATAGTTAAAACACTGGATCCTCATACAGATACTTTTTGAATGTAATATGCCGGGATATAAAATATGTGGCCTTTCAAAAAAACAAATGGAAGAGTTGTTATATATGTGGTTATAGCTTTATCAATTCAATAATGAAACTAAAAATGATGAGCAATTCTTTTTTTGAAAATCTTTGAAATAAAAAATAAATATACTGCTAGTTGATGAAAGTTACTTCGGGATCAAGTAAGAAAAGTTAAGTCAAATCCATTGCAACTGGATCTAGTATAGTATGAACTGGCGATCAGAACATATATGGATAGAACTTATACCGGGGTCTCAAAAAATAAGTAATTTTTGCTGGGCCTGTATCCTTTTTTTAGGTTCACTAGGATTCTTAGTAGTTGGAACTTCCAGTTATCTTGGTAGAAATCTTCTATCTGTCTTTCCGTCTCAGCAAATTCTTTTTTTCCCACAAGGGATCGTGATGTCTTTCTATGGGATCGCAGGTCTGTTCATTAGTTCTTATTTGTGGTGCACAATTTTATGGAATGTGGGTAGTGGTTATGACCAATTTGATAGAAAAACAAAGATAATGTGCCTTTTTCGTTGGGGATTTCCTGGAATAAATCGTCGCATTTTTCTTCGTTTCTTTCTGAAAGATATCCAATCAATAAGAATGGAGGCGAGAGAGGGTCTTTTTCCTCGTCGTGTCCTTTATATGGAAATAAGGGGCCAAGGAGCCATTCCCTTGACTCGTACTGATGAGAATTTGGCTCCACGAGAAATTGAACAAAAAGCTGCTGAATTGGCCTATTTCTTGCGCGTACCAATTGAAGTATTTTGAAATGGACTTAAAATAAATCTCAGCATGAGAAAGGGGACTTACTCATTATCTTTTTAAGACAATTTCAGCTTCTTCAAAATGTTCATTCCAGCAAAAGATGCTATATTTCCTTTCCCCGTTCCGTTGAGGCAGCAGGAGGTATATGGAACAATTCTAAGAAAATAGAATATAACTAATCAAATATCTTTAGGCATACGCATGGCATCCAGCTTCACTCTTTTTATTGAATTGATACCCTATAGACTCAATTCTTATACAAAAACAAAAAGAGTAAAAGATCCATAAGTTCGATACCTTATTCTTTTTAGTCTTTTTTAGTCTTGTTATAGAACCGGTGCTTCATAGAAATCTCAGATAGAATCGACGAATTAAACAGGTTCATTAACAATTCGCATCACAGATACAGAATGAAAAAAAAAAAAGCATTGGCTTCCCTCCCATATCTTGTGTTTATACTTTTTTTGCCCTGGTGGGTTTCTCTCTCTTTTAATAAATGTCTAGACACTTGGGTTCTGAATTGGTGGAATACCGGGCATTTCAAAATACTTTTGAATGATATTCAAGAGAAAAATGTTCTAGAAAAATTTATGGAATTAGAAGAACTCTTCCTGTTGGACGAGATGATAAAGGAGTACTCGGAAACACATATACAAAGGCTTCGTATAGAAATGCACAAGGAAACGATACAATTGGTCAAAAGACACAATGAATCTCATTTTCATATCATTTTGCATTTATCGACAAATCTAATCTGTTTCGCTATTGTAAGTGGTTATTTTGTTCTTGGTAATGAAGAACTTTTCATTCTGAATTCTTGGATTCAGGAATTTCTCTATAACTTAAGTGACACAATCAAAGCTTTTTCTATTCTTTTAGTTACTGATTTATGGATCGGATTTCACTCGACCCATGGTTGGGAACTCATTATTGGTTTGATCTACAACGATTTTGGATTGGCTGAGAATGATCAGATCATATCTGGTCTTGTTTCAACTTTTCCAGTGATTCTAGATACAATTGTGAAATATTGGATCTTCCATTTTTTAAATCGTGTATCTCCTTCGCTTGTAGTCATTTATCATTCAATGAATGAATGAATGAAGAATTCATTAGATCTCTTTATATCAATCAAATCAGGATTTTTCTTCGTGTATAAAGAAATCATTCGAAATCTTACTTATTCTTTATACTTCTACCTTTTCAATTCAAGGTATTCATACTATATTTTACCAGTACAATTCTTTCAGCACAATCAATACAATGGCAAACTTGTGGATAGGGAATTCTACTAGCTACCTATCTAATTTATTGTAGAAATTTTGGGATCAATGATTGGACCATGCAAAATAGAAATACTTTTTCTTGGGTAAAAGAACAGATGACTCGATCCATTTATGTATCGATCATGATATATGTAATAACTCGAGCATCTATTTCAAATGCATATCCTATTTTTGCGCAGCAGGGTTATGAAAATCCACGAGAAGCCACTGGGCGAATTGTATGTGCCAATTGTCACTTAGCTAATAAGCCCGTGGATATTGAAGTTCCGCAAGCTGTACTTTCAGATACTGTATTTGAAGCAGTTGTTCGAATTCCTTATGATATGCAACTGAAACAAGTTCTTGCTAATGGTAAAAAGGGAGCTTTGAATGTAGGAGCTGTTCTTATTTTACCCGAGGGCTTCGAATTAGCCCCCCCCGATCGTATTTCTCCCGAAATAAAAGAAAAGATGGGCAATCTTTCTTTTCAGTATTATCGTCCTAATAAAAGAAATATTCTTGTGATAGGTCCTGTTCCCGGTCAGAAATATAGTGAAATAGTCTTTCCTATTCTTTCCCCCGACCCCACTACGAAAAAAGACGTTCACTTCTTAAAATATCCCATATATGTAGGTGGGAACAGGGGGAGGGGTCAGATTTATCCTGATGGTAGCAAGAGTAATAATACAGTTTATAATGCTACATCAGCCGGTATAGTAAACAGAATAGCACGTAAAGAAAAGGGGGGATATGAAATAACCATAGTTGATGTATTAGATGGACGTCAAGTGGTTGATACTATACCTCCAGGACCGGAACTTCTTGTTTCAGAAGGTGAATCCATCAAGCTTGATCAACCATTAACAAGTAATCCAAATGTAGGAGGTTTTGGTCAGGGAGACGCAGAAATAGTGCTTCAAGATCCATTACGAGTCCAAGGTCTTCTGTTCTTCTTGGCATCTGTAATCTTGGCACAAATATTTTTGGTTCTGAAAAAGAAACAGTTTGAAAAGGTTCAGTTGTACGAAATGAATTTCTAGATATAGAGATTCAAGTAAGTAAAAGTGAAAAATTCTTGTCGATCAATAGAATGATGTATGTTCTCTTTTGCCGGATGCCTGAAATTCATTACTTGTAATACTCTTTCTAATAATAGAAAATAAGCATACACATACAAAGGAATAGAATACAAGGCAAGGACGGGGAAAATGAAAGGAAAAACATATTTCTAGAAAGTATTCCAAGACGACACAAGAAAAAAAATTTTCTTGTGTCGTCTTGTATCGAAAGAATCCTGATTTTTCTCCTGTTCACCAATTCTAACCGAGGAATTAGATCTTTACGCATATCCAAATCCTTCTTTATTATCTTATTATAAAAAATAGAGTTTTTAAAAAATTGTCCTTTGAGTTTATTCGTTTAGTAGAAAGAGTTGAGTATAAAAATAAAAGGGTTTCCAGGATGTTTCATACGGATAAATCCATATGAAACATCCTGGATTATTTTGAAAATACAAAGATTCCTCCTTTCTTGTTTCTTCATAAGAAAAATAATGGGTTAAAACATTAGAGCAAAGGATCTGTTTTGTAATTTCTACGAATAGAATATTTGTATTATGTTGACTGAGGTTCCATATGTTAGATCAACGTATCGCTCTAAGAGTAAGAACTCGGCGAGGTAAGGCCCCGCGGAGTTCTTACTATGTCTACAATCTCATCTGGTTCATATGATTATTCCAGTATTACAGAGATGAACCCAACCCAGAATAGGAGCCGTAAAAGAAAATGCCTATTAAACCAATCAA